GTTCTTTTATCTAATTTTGTTTATAGATAGTTTTCATAAAAAAATAATAGGATTTGGATAATAAAAAAAAGAAGCCCTTTTCCTCTCTTAAGTTAAAAATAAAATTCACCCAATATGTTTGATCTTTGTGAGAACCATGTGAATCCAGTAGTGCGGGGATTCGCACGGTTCTCACTGGTTCATATAAAGTTTTTTTATATACAAACAACATATTCTATTTATATTTTAAAATTCGCAAGAACCTTTCTTGAATTCAATTAGATGTTAACGTAAATGAACCATAACTATGTAGCCCTATTCCTAATAGATTGACCCCAAAATAGCATATCCAAATTATAAGAAAGCCTATAGACGCCACAATTGCGGAAATTTCAACTTGTAAATTTATATTGGTTCTAATATGTAAATAAACCGCAAATACGATCCAAGTAATAAATGCCCAAGTTTCCTTTGGGTCCCAATTCCAATAGGACCCCCATGCTTCATTAGCCCATACTGCTCCCGAAAGAATACCTATAGTTAAAAAGAGAAAACCTAGACTAATCACACGATAACTCCAATAATCCAACTGGTGAATCAATTGGGACCTGTAATAATTGTTAGTAGAAAAAAAAGAAGCATTTCCTAAAAATTTGTTTCTTTCATTTATGTATTGTATTTCACCAAAGGAAAGTTCCTCGTTTAGTTTTAATAAAAAAGTATTCCTCTTACAAAAAAAATTTATGTTTTTTCGAAATGTAAGGACCAGAAGTGCTACTGATAATAATGATCCACATAAAAGAGCTGCATAGCCTAATATCATCATACTTACGTGCATTATTAACCACTCGGATTGGAGAGCGGGTACTAATATTGCGGATTGATGTATTTCAGTTAAAAGACCCGAAGTAGCAAAGCCTTGGGTAAAAATAACACTTGACGCAGTTATTGTGCTTAAATGGCTTTCTTTTTTTTTGAAATATGGAACTATATGAATAACTGATAAACTCCAAGAAAGAAAGATTAATGATTCATATAAATCACTTAGTGGAAAATGCCCCGAATAAATCCAACGAGTAACTAATAATACGGTTATACATAAAAAAGTAGCTATCATTCCCTTTTCTGACGAATCATTTAGTTTTATAATTTCATCGATTAATAAAGTTATCAAATGAATTGTAATTACAATGGAAAAGATCGAAAAGGAAATATGAGTTAATATATGCTCTAAAGTTGAAAATATCATAAAATTTTTAAAAAGGAGGAATCCTGAAATATAAATCAGGAGTTGAATTCATTCTAGAATTTATAATATATTGTATCTATTTTCGAAGATAAGGTCTGCCGCCACTCGGACTCGAACCGAGATGCTCTCGCACTGCTTCCTAAGAGCAGCGTGTCTACCGATTTCACCATAGCGGCTTGTTCGAATTCATAATAGCCTATTCATAGTCAATCGTCGAGATTTAAGGAGTCAACTAAATGAAATCTTTTTAGTCAAAATGAAAATGGATGAATAAAAATTTGTTCAAATACAAATTCGAAGGTTCATTATTATAGGGTATGGGTTTTATTTACCTTAGTGCTTTGGTGTAGTTTATGCTCTTTTATAATTCAATAGAATCGAACTATTGAAACTATAAACTTCAACCCTCTAGTTATTGATAGAACTCTAAAAGATTTCTTTATTTTTTTTAATAAAAGATTTATCATTTATATTATTTCTTAAAAGTTAAAAAATGTATTTTACCAATGAACAAAAAATAAGACCCCTTTTTATTACTCAAAACTTGCATATTAATTCGGACAAAAAATGCTAGGCTTTTGTCGGTTAGGTTGAAAGAGACATATATATGGTAAATTTATATATTCTAATAGATTAATTCAGATAAATTAAGAAGTCAGAAAGTTACACAAAAAGTTTTCAAAATAAATGAATAAATTAATTTCAACGATGTATTAATTTTAACTAAAGATCTCTTTTTTACCCCTCTTCAATATATATATATATAAACGTCGATTATTGTAATTGTGACAAATAGGTTGATGGGGAAAAAAGACTCCCCCATCTCCAAAACAAGAAAATATACTAACAAAATATACTAACAAAGGCTCAAGTTTTGTATCTTGTCTTTTTTCAAAAGCTTTTTATAATTTACTAACCCCTAAACCGAAGAATTATTATTATACATATCCTAATAGCGAAGCGAGTTCTAGTTCATATTGATTAGCCACAAACAATAGGTTTGTTGATTTCCTATTAAGAATGAAATGGGCCTATTTTAATATTCGGATTATTCCAATGTTTTATTTTATGACTTTTTTTGTCGCACAAAAAAACTTTTTGAGTTTCCGGTAGAAATAGATTTACCTAATGACAACGCTTTTAAGGCTGCCCAATATCCCTTCCCTTTCCAAATATTTTTACGAATACGCTTTTTTGATATAGAAGTACGTTTTTTTGGAACTGCCATTTAAAAATTAAGAGGTTACTCGTTGTTATAGTTGGATGTGAAAGACATCTATTGGTCAAAACGAATATATTCATTATCTAGTTATTTTATATATATTAATTATATAATATAATATATATTATCTAGAGAAAACAAAAAAAAAAATATATATATAGATAAAAAATATGCGAAAATCGTACAAAATCTTACTATAAAAATATAATTTTTTTTATACATAAAATAGACCATTTGTATAAACAAATATTAGTTAATAACTAAATTTTATTTTTATGAGCAAGTAGGTCATATCATTTGCCCAATTGTAACTTCTTTATTTTAATATTTAAATTTATTTTAATATTTAAAGTATTTTGGAAAGACCCAGATAATTTAATATATAAAATTATAAAAATATCTTTAAGTTAGTACATCTCTTGGTTTTTTTATTGACCCCTTTTGTTTTGAAATTGAAAGGGGGTAGGATCCGGTAAATCGGAAACAATAAATTAAAAATAAAAAACTTTTTTATGGAACAGACATATCAATATTCGTGGATAATACCTTTCCTTCCACTTCCAGTTCCTATGTTAATAGGAGCGGGACTTCTTCTTTTTCCGTCGGCAACAAAAAGTCTTCGACGTATGTGGGCTTTTCAAAGTGTTTTTTTGTTAAGTATAGTCATGATTTTTTCGATCAATCTGTTTATTCAGCAAATAAATGGCAGTTCTATCTATCAATATGTATGGTCTTGGATCATTAATAATGATTTTTCTTTAGAATTCGGTTACTTAATCGACCCGCTTACTTCTATTATGTCAATATTAATCACTACTATTGGAATTATGGTTCTTATTTATAGTGATAATTATATGTCGTATGATCAAGGATATTTGAGATTTTTTGCTTATATGAGTTTTTTCAGTACTTCTATGTTAGGATTAGTTACTAGTTCTAATTTGATACAAATTTATATTTTTTGGGAATTGGTAGGAATGTGTTCATATCTATTAATAGGGTTTTGGTTCACACGGCCTGTTGCTGCAAATGCTTGCCAAAAGGCATTTATAACTAATCGTGTTGGGGATTTTGGTTTATTATTAGGAATTTTAGGTTTTTATTGGATAACAGGGAGTTTCGAATTTCGAGATTTATTCAAAATATTCAATAACTTGATTTCTAACAATCATAATGAAGTAAATTTTTTATTTGTTACTTTGTGTGCCGTTCTATTATTTGCCGGTGCGGTTGCTAAATCTGCACAATTTCCCCTTCATGTATGGTTACCGGATGCCATGGAGGGGCCTACTCCTATTTCGGCTCTTATACATGCTGCTACTATGGTAGCTGCGGGCATTTTTCTTGTAGCTCGGCTTATTCCTCTTTTCATAGTCATCCCTCACATAATGAATTTCATCTCTTTGGTAGGAGTAATAACAATATTATTCGGGGCTACTTTTGCCCTTGCTCAAAAAGACATTAAGAGAGGTTTAGCCTATTCCACAATGTCTCAATTGGGTTATATGATGTTAGCTCTAGGTATGGGGTCTTATCGAAGTGCTTTATTTCATTTGATTACTCATGCTTATTCGAAAGCATTATTATTTTTAGGATCCGGATCCGTTATTCATTCAATGGAAACTCTTGTTGGATATTCTCCAAATAAAAGTCAGAATATGGTTTATATGGGGGGTTTAACAAAACATATCCCAATTACCAAAACCGCTTTTTTATTAGGTACACTTTCTCTTTGTGGTATTCCGCCTCTTGCTTGTTTTTGGTCCAAAGATGAAATTCTTAATGATACTTGGTTGTATTCACCAATTTTCGCAATAATAGCTTGGTTTACAGCGGGATTAACCGCATTTTATATGTTTCGAATCTATTTACTTACTTTTGAAGGACATTTAAACGTTCATTTTCAAAATTATAGTGGCAAAAAAAATACTCCCTTCTATTCAATATCTCTATGGGGTAAAGAAGATTCAAAAACAATTAACAAAAATTTTCGTTTATTAACGTTATTAACAATGAAAAATCATGATATTTTTTCTTTTTTTTCAAAAAAAACGTATCTAATTGGTCAGAATGCAAGAAACATCACACAACCTTTTATTACTATTACCCATTTTGTAAATAAGAAGTTTTTTTCATATCCTTATGAATTGGATAATACTATGTTATTTCCTATACTTGTATTGGTTCTATTTACGTTGTTTGTTGGATCCCTAGGAATTCCTTTCAACCAAGAAGGATTGTATTTGGACATATTATCAAAATGGTTAACTCCGTCTATAAACCTTTTACATCAAAATTTGAATAATTCAATAGATTTTTATGAATTTTTTAAAGATGCTATTTTTTCAGTTAGTATAGCTCTTTTTGGAATATTTATAGCCTTTTTTTTATATAAACCCGTTTATTCATCTTTGCAAAATTGGTACTTAATTAACTCTTTTGTTAAAACAGGTCCTAAAAGAATTCTTTTGGACAAAATAATAAATGGTATATATGATTGGTCATATAATCGTGGTTACATAGATGCTTTTTATGCAAGATTCTTTATTG